GAAGTCGATCCGGGGCAAGTGTTCGGATCTATTATGACATATGTCTTAGGCGCTCAATGGACCCTGTTTTTCTTATACTTTTCAGACTTTATTTTGGGACAAAAACAATTTTTTTTGTGCAACCCAGTGTATTCATAGCTCAATTAGAAGTTTCTAGATGGAGTTCGTTTGACGGTTTTTTATTAGTTTTTATAGAATTTATTTATTAGTTTTAATAGAATTTAATAGAATAATATATAATAGCTGAAAAGAAGAAAAGCATTCCTTGTTATAGCCGTGTACCACTTATCCCACGAAATACCAGACGAAAAAGAACGCGATATAATGAGATTCTTTGATTGGTTCTTCCGATAGAAACGACCCTGACCGATGGGCTCAACAAAATACTACAAACAATCAATTACTATCAAATAATTAACAAAAGATTTACCACTAAACAAACAATTATTAATAACCAATACACAAACACTATTAATATTATTATAACTATTAAGATTTAATATTATTATAACTATTAAGATTATTATAAAAATATTAATATAGTAATATTTTTATAATAATCTTAATATATTAATATATTTGTAATAATAATTTAGAAGAAGAATATTTCTAATTCTAAAATACTAAAAGAAGAAATAAAAATAAAAGAATCAATAAACATAGAATCCTTGTTCTTATTCGAAACGTCTTGTGATCTTTAACCAATTCTGTGCTTCAATATAATTACCAGGAGTAAGCGCTATAGCCTGTTTCCAATACTCAGCGGCTTGATCGAACCAAGCCTCTGCAATTTCAGAATCCCCCTGTCGAATGGCCTGTTCTCCTCGGTCGGAATAGGCGCATGAATTCCTTTCCTTAGAACCGTACTTGAGAGTTTCCTAACTCATACGGCTCGGCAGTCAATTCTTTTGGTGTCCCATTTTTTCTTTTTACCTACCCTATCATATATCTAATTGAATGAGGTTTTTCGTAGATCTATCCGATTTTTCTCGGATTAACCAAAAGAAGTTAATCACATGAGTTTCAAACTTCAAATTAATAATAAGTTTTATCTTTTCTCCCACCTTTAGAAAAATAAAGTATCGTTAGATTTTTCTGAAAGGTAACTATCTCGGTTTCATCTCATATAGAAATTAATATAGAATCCTTGAAAAAGACTTCTTGCTCATGAAAAAGACTTACTGTCTTTGGGATCTGATGCTACACCGCTGCTCCATACCTTAGGGGATCGGCTCTATTACATAAGTGGATTCCTAATTTTTATCTCATATCATGACATAAAAAAGCAGTTGTTATTGTATCGGCTCAAAAACTCGCTAATTGATCTTTACGGTGCTTCCTCTATCAATTAGATCTGCTATCCATAGAATAAAGTCTCTAGGCCTATCTATTTCTTCATATTTTGACTTCTATGAGGTTTCTTCTTTTGCTACAGCTGATAAAAATCGTTTTTTGGACGATGCAATATGTAGAAAACCCTTTTTTCTAGTATTTAGTAGTGTATTTGCTCTTTCTTTCCCTTTTTCTTTCTATAGTGGAGATAGTCGCACGTAATGACAGATCACAGCCATATTATTAAAAGCTTGTGGTAAGAACGGGTTTCGTTCTAGTGCTCGAAAATAATATTCTAAAGCTTTTGTATGTTCTCCGTTACTTGTGTGGATAAGGCCTATGTTATAGAGTATATAGCTTCGATCATAGGGATCAATTTCTAGGCGCATAGCTTCATAATAATTCTGTAACGCTTCCGCATAATTTCCTTGGGATTGAGCTGACATCCGTTACGGTCGTCATTCTATTCAAAGAATCCTCCGTTCCAAAACCGTACGTGAGGTTTTCACCTCATACGGCTCCTCCTTTATGTGCATAATGAGAATAATCCATGAAATTCAAAAAGGTCGAAGTATTGTCATTATGAACCGAGCGGGGCTAATTTTTTTACAAGAAATCTTTAGCCAACCCTCTTGCAAAAGATCTTTTCTTAACATTAAGCGTATTTGTTGGTACTAGATAAAAATGGAAACTCCAGCAATTTCTTTGTTCTCACCGCTCCTTAATTTTCAGGAATTAGTCACTTCAACAGTCTTCGATGGTTATATGGGTATCCAAAGTACGAACGAGATGGATTTTGTTGTCCCAACCATTTTTTTCTTAGCCCCGATCCCGATAAAGAAAAGGAGTCTTTATAACAAATAACAAAGTTTTCGTGTAGTTGATTCCTCGGCGTAGTGCTTCTTCCTCTATGCCGCCTATTGGTATTAGTGTGATAGGGTTGACTGGCAATATATACCCATACATAATAGGTGTAACCTTTCGCTCAATACTAGAATCAACAATCCAAGCATCCGAGGTTGCATTAATCGGGGATACACGACAGAAGGAATTGTTTTATTTATAAACTTCACCTTCAACAAGCGTGAATTTCTTTTTTTTCTTAGATTTCATTCAATAGTTTTTTTTCTATTCCGAATCGCGTGTCGTTTTCCTAAGACCGAGAACGATAAATAAAAAAATAATCAAATCGCACCATCTCTGTAATAAGTAAATGCTTCTTTTTCTCCTGAAGTTGTCGGAATTATTCGTAATAAGATATTGGCTACGATTGAAAAGGTCTTATCAATAAAATTTCCATTTATCCGCGATCTAGGCATAGGTAGCAATCCTTTCTATAACTCTTTTCATTACCCCTCGTAAGAAAATGATCTCACAAATAAAGGAAGTGTACAGTACGAAATAACATAAAAACGGACCAATTAAAAAAAGGGGTACCCCTCTACTTCAAATTTCTCTTTTTGTTTTAGTATAAGATTGGGATTTAGGATAGAATAGGAAATTTTGAGAAGTTTTGATTATGGTCGAAAGAGGAAAAAGAATCGAATAATCATAACATGAAAATAGAATAACGGGCCCCCTTTGTGTTTTGTGCATAAAAGGTATACACAATATAATCAAATATATATCAAAATCCCTGAGATGATTTATGAATTTTTAATAGATCTATGGAGTAAGGGGTTATTGTTGAGAGATATAAAAATGGAAAAGAATTTTAGAATTCTTATAGAAATTCTAAATTATAGAAAGGGAATTCACTTCAAGTTTAAAGAGAATTATGAATTTGAAAGGTATCCGTTAAACCTAATAATAATAATAAAAAAAAAAGATAAACCAATTTATTGATTTGATTCGTTCCAATTCATTGAGTATAAACATTCTAAAAAAAGATATGAGTACCCTCATCAGTAAACATCAATAAATGTATATCTTTATTGTAATTGTATTACTTTTAACTTTAACATTTTAACAGTCCTTTCACAAAAAAACCTTCTCTTTATTTTTAGCCGAATAGTTCGAATTGATTGTCCGTACCTATCGAGCAGTCTAATATGAATAACTCGCTATTCGCTGGGGGTATCGGCCATAATCATTATGTAGGAGAGATGGCCGAGTGGTTCAAGGCGTAGCATTGGAACTGCTATGTAGACTTTTGTTTACCGAGGGTTCGAATCCCTCTCTTTCCGCCCCTTCACCTAATTCACAAATGTAATTGACCACAATGTATTAACTAAAAAGCGATACAAAAGAGTTAGACCTTTCTTTTATATAGATTCTCTATTTCGAATCTCTGTGATACGGAAAATACTGGACGACAGGGACTGAACCCTACTTATCATCTATGATCCATGAATGTGAGAAAAATCCCCGAATCAAAACCCTTTCCTTTTACTTGTGTTGTATTCCTTTACTTAACCTTAAGTTAGTCGAAAAGGGGCAAATTTGTCCAAACCTTTTTTTCAGTTAGGTTTAAGTCTGACGAGAATAATATTCTACGACAAGCAATTCGTTTATTTTCAAACCGACCCATTTCCTATCTATTATTTGATTGACTAATCCTTTATATTGTAATGTGTGAAGGGTCAAATGCTTTGGTAATTCCTCAGGGATCGCTGAATCAAGATAATTTTGAATCAGAGCTCTAGATTTTTGTCCATCCCTCGCAGAAATAATATCGCGGGGTTTGCAGCGATAACTTGGTATATCTACTATACGATCATTAACTAAAATATGTCTATGATTAACTAATTGGCGGGCTTGAGGAATAGTTGAAGCCATACCCAATCGAAAAAGGATGTTATCCAAACGCATTTCAAGTAATTGTAGTAAAACCTGACCTGTTGACCCTTTTGCTTTTCTGGCTATACGAACGTATTTAAGTAATTGTCGTTCTGTAAGACCATAATGAAAACGCAATTTTTGTTTTTCTTCTAAGCGAATACGATATTGAGATTTTTTCCCGGGGCGGGATTGGTTTTTGCCGGCTTTAGGCCTCTTACTAGTTAGTCCCGGTAAAGCCCCCAGACGGCGTATTTTTTTGAAACGAGGCCCTCGGTAACGTGACATAAATACTCCCTTATGAATTTGATTGAAATTTCATAAAAAAATTAAAACTGAACTAAATGAAGCGAAATCCGCTGAAGTATTGTACTACAAATATTAATGAGATAATTTGGATCAATATCCATTTTTTTTTCTATTTTTGTATTTGTATTCATTTTTTATTAATATTTATTTAATTAGTTAATTATTAATTATATTGAATTATTAATTATATATAGATTGTAGTATTCCTATTGTATTCCATACAAAAAAGATATAGATTCTTTATAAATTCTTCTATATAAATATAGAAATAATAAATAGATAAATAACAGAAATTAAAAAAAAAATTATCTATTACGCTATTAGATAAATATAACTTAAATCGAGTATTAAGTATATATGGAAATAGAATATCGATATCGATATATTAAATCAAAAGGGGTTTCCGCTTTGTTCTGAAAAGATCTAAATAAACAAGCCAGCGACATTTGGAAGGCAAAGGGAGAAGAAGCTTTTTCTATGTTTTTTTATTTTAACATTGTCAATTATGTAAAAAATCAAACAAAAGAAATAGGGAAAGCCGGCTATCGGAATCGAACCGATGACCATCGCATTACAAATGC